TACTGTAATAATCATATGAACCAGATTAGATTGTAGACATGGAAGAGTTAAGAACTCAGCAGGGCCTTACCCCGCTGAGTTCTTAACTCTTAGATCAAGACTTTGATCTGATGTTTCAAACCACTTTATTGTATTCCTTTTTTATTCAAATTCAAATGTTTTTGAATAATTGAATCTATTGACTGATTCATAGTTTCTGTCGTTCTTAGCATAATATTCACTATTCTATATATAGAATATTCTAATATATTCACTATTCTATAATATATTAATATATATAGTATATAGAATATCTAAATATTTTATATTTTATTTTAAATATTTTGAATATGAAGCAACAAGAAAGGAAGAATCCATCGATTTTCTGAATAATCTAATACGTATGGATTTATCCATATGAAATATCCATATGAAAAATCCTGCAAATAATTTTCTTTTTAGACTCAACTATTTATACTAAATTAAAACAAATAAGAAATAGAAAAAAAAACTGTAATGAGATAATAAAAAAATAATTGGATATGCGTAAAGATCTAATCTGCTTTTCAGCCAAAACAAAACAAGAGAAGTCTTTTTTTGTTATTTTCTCCTTAGTTATAAGTTGAAATGAGTTTAATATTAATAAGTTCTTTTTGTTCAATTATACCCGGAAACTAAAATAAGGAATAATAATCTTTGGAAAATAAAAGAAAAAATAATGATCCCGATACAAGACGACACAAGAAAATGATTTTCTTGTGTCGTCTTGTATCGAATCGAATAGACGATTCTAAAGACTAAGAATAAAAGAATAAGAATACTTTCTATAAATCTAAATAAATAGAAATCTTTTTTACTTTCCTTTTTACTATCCTTGCCTTGTATTCTATTCCTTTGTATTTGTATACTTATTTATACTTATTTTCTATCATTAGGAATGGTATACAAGTAATAAGTTTCAGACAGCTTGCAAAATAAAAAAGAGTAAAAGAGTCTAAAAAAAAACAAAGAAAAGACTTATAGAATTTTTTGAATCATATATCAGTCTATCAATCAACAAGAATTTGGCACTTTTACCAACTTTATTTTAAGGAATCTCTAGATCTAGAAATTCATTTCGTACAACTGAACCTTTTCAAACTGTTTCTTTTTCAGAACCAAAAAGATTTGTGCCAAAATCACAGATGCCAAGAAGAACAGAAGGCCTTGGACTCGTAATGGATCTTGAAGCACTATTTCTGTGTCTCCCTGACCAAAACCTCCTACATTTGGATTACTTGTTAATGGTTGATCGAGCTTGATGGATTCACCTTCTGAAACAAGAAGTTCTGGTCCTGGAGGTATAATATCAACCACTTGACGTCCTTCTGATGTATCAACTATGGTTATTTCATATCCTCCTTTTTCTTTACGTGCTATTCTGCTTACTATACCAGCAGATGTAGCATTATAAACTGTATTGTTACTCTTGCTACCATCAGGATAAATCTGACCCCTTCCTCTGTTCCCACCTACATATATGGGATATTTTAAGAAATGAACGTCTTTTTTCGTAGCAGGGTCGGGGGAAAGAAGAGGGAAGACGATTTCACTATATTTCTGACCGGGAATAGGACCTATCACAAGAATATTTCTTTTATCAGGACGATAAAACTGAAAAGAAAGATTGCCCATCTTTTCTTTCATTTCGGGAGAAATACGATCGGGTGGGGCTAATTCAAATCCCTCGGGTAAAATAAGAACAGCTCCTACATTCAAAGCCCCTTTTTTACCATTAGCAAGAACTTGTTTCAGTTGCATATCATAAGGAATTCGAACAACTGCTTCAAATACAGTATCAGGAAGTACAGCTTGCGGAACTTCAATATCCACGGGCTTATTAGCTAAATGGCAATTGGCACATACAATTCGACCAGTTGCTTCTCGTGGATTTTCATAAACCTGCTGCGCAAAAATGGGATATGCATTTGAAATAGATGTTCGAGTTATTACATATATCATGATCGATACATAAATGGATCGAGTCATCTGTTCTTTTACCCAAGAAAAAGTATTTCTATTTTGCATGGTCCAATCATTGATCCCCGGAATTTCTACAATAAATTTGATAGGTAGCTAGTAGAATTCCCTATCCATAAGTTTGCCATTGTATTGATTCTACTGAAATAATTGTACTAATAAAATAGAGTATGAATACCTTGAATTGAAAAGGTAGAAGTATAAAGAATAAGTAAGATGAAAAAGGATTTATTTATACACAAATAAAGGTTCTGATTTTATTGATATCAAAAGATCTAATGAATTATTCATTCATTGAATGATAAATTACTACAAGCGAAGGAGATACACGATTTAAAAAATGGAAGATCCAATATTTCACAATTGTATCTAGAATCACTGGAAAAGTGGAAACAAGACCAGATATAATCTGATCATTCTGAGCCAATCCAAAATCATTGTAGATCGAACCAATCATTAGTTCCCAACCATGGGTCGAGTGAAATCCGATCCATAAATCAGTAACTAAAAGAATTGAAAAAGCTTTGATTGTATCACTTAAGTTATAGAGAAATTCCTGAATCCAAGAATTTAAAATGAAAAGTTCTTCATTACCCAGAAAAAAATAACCACTTAGAATAGCGAAACAGATTAGATTTGTAGATAAATTCAAAATGATATGAAAATGAGATTCATTTTGTCTTTGGACCAATTGTATTGTTTCCTTGTGCATTCCTATACGAAGCCTTTGCATATGTGTCTCCGAGTACTCCTTTATCATCTCGTCCAACAAGAATAGTTCTTCTAATTCCATAAATTTTTCTAGAACATTTTTCTCTTGAATATCATTCAAAGGGATTTCGGATTGCCTAGTATTCCACCAATTAATAACCCAAGTTTCTAGACATTTCTTAAATGAGAGAGAAACCCACCAGGGCAAAAAGATTATAGACACAAGATATGGGAGGGAAGCCAATGCTTTCTTTTTTTTCATTCTGTATCCGTGATGTGAATTGTTAATGAACCTGTTTCATTGGTCGATTCTATCTGAGATTTATAGGAAGTACGAATTATATAACAAAAGCCTATAACTCTAACAAGAATAAGGTATCAAACCTATGAATCTTTTCCTATTTTTGTTTTTGTGTAAAAATTGAGTCTTTGGATCTAGAATAGAACATACAAGAAAGGCTCTTTTCAAATGAAAAAAAAAAAAAGAAATATTCTTTCCATATTCCAGAGATTACAATTAGGAAAATTGTAACCGATTTACCTTTCATTTATTCCTTTCAATGAAGACTTAAAAACCCATTTGAACCAACAAAGAACAAATAGAATTTGGATTTAAAGACAAACCCTACCGGATTCTTTAATTCTTTTATTTCCTTGAAATATTTCACTGTCTAACCCCAGCGCAGGGATAGGGTATCAATTCAAAGGCCTAAAAATAGGAATTCTGTTTTACGAAAACAAAAGACATGTTAGGATATTTGATGAATCTATACTTATTTACTTATTACTTATTAGACCTTTTACTAGTCTAAAGAGTGAAGCCAGACATCATGTGTATGCGTATACAAAATAGTTATTGTTCTATATACGTCTTTCCACTTTTGAGATGTATTAAGTTCCTTCTCTCATGTCTCTCATGTTGAGATTTATTCTTCAGTTCATTTCAAAATACTTCAATAGGTACGCGCAAGAAATAGGCCAATTCGGCAGCTTTTTGTTCAATTTCTCGTGGAGTCAAATCCTCATCAGTACGAGTCAAGGGAATGGCTCCTTGACCCTTGATTTCCATATAAAGGACACGACGAGGAAAAAGACCCTCTCTCACCTCCATTCTGATTGATTGGATATCTTTCAGAAAGAAACGAAGGAAGATGCGACGATTTTTTCCAGGAAATCCCCAACGAAAAAGGGACATTATCCCTTCTTTTCTATCGAATCGGTCATAACCACTACCTACATTCCATGAAATTGTGCACCACAAATAAGAACTAATGAATAGACCTGCGATCCCATAGAAAGACATCACGATCCCTTGTGGGAAAAAAAGGATTTGCTGAGATGGAAATACGGATATCAGATTTTTACCAAGATAACTGGAAGTTCCAACCACTAAGAATCCTAGTGAACCTAAAAAAAGGATACAGGCCCAGCAAAAATTACTTGTTTTTCGAGACCCCGTTATAAGTTCTATCCATATATGTTCTGATTGCCAGTTCATACTATACTAGATCCAGTTGCATTCGATTGGAATTGAAAGAATAACCCAAAAGGGTTTGACTTGACTTTTATTGCTTGATCCCGAAGTAACTTTCATCAACTAGCAGCATTCCGACAGAAACAATTAGGAATAATTGGTTAGATACATTGAGTTTCTATTTAAACTCTTTTTCAAAAAAGATTTGCTGATCATTTTGAATTTCATCATTTAATTGATTAAGCTATAACCGCATATACATGCATTAATGCCGTATATTATGCATCGGCATACATAATCTTCCATTTGTTTTCGGAAAGGCCAAATATCATATATCCTACCATATTACATTAAAAAAGTATCTGTATGATGATCCAGTGTTGAAATAAATTGATGAGATTTCATCGTATTTAGACAATCTTATTTCTTTGGACATAAAGAGATAAAGAAGCCATTGCGATTGCCGGAAAAACTAGGCCTACTAAAGGAACAAAAATAGAGGGAAAGTTCAAATCTATCATAGAATGGGTACCTCAATTTCATATTTGTACCTATTATAAATTCTCATTCTAATTATAAAGATATATTCTAATAAGTCTATCTATTCATTATTCATATTAATCTATTCAATATCTATTAAAAAGAAATTAGAAAGAATATTAATATGAAGTATTTAATTTAATAAATTGAATAATCAATAACAAATGTAGAACTCAATAAAGTATACCTATTCCTCTTTCGACACGAATATGTATGAGAATCCCCTTTAATAAATAAGAAATTGGATTCTTCTTCTCCCATCCTTATCTTCATCGTCTTTTCTATGCTTTACCTTTCAAAAAACCTTTTTTTTTTTTTGAAAGGTAAAGCATAGAAAAGAGTTTCTTATGAGTTTCCGATTTTAACCAATCTTATCCAACAAACAGGGATTCCTAGTGAAAAACCGGGAGTTCTCGCTAAATAAAAAGAACTTCTATATTCTTCTTATTTGTTATTTGAATATTTCTATTTTATTTATTTGATTTAAGATTTCTTCTTTCTTTTTATTTAGTCTTTTCTTTTCATTTTTTCGATATCGTTTTTTATCTCTTTTTCATTGTTCTATATATGAATAATGAATATGTCAAAAGAATGGAAAAAATTTTATTTCCTTAATTTCTCATAAGGAGAAAGAAATTCGTTTTTATCTTGTCGATATAGGAATGCTTATTCCTAATCAGGAAGAGAGATAGAATAAAAAAAGGATCCGGGACAAAAAGTCATTATCCAAAACTTCTGACTCTTACTACACTTATGGCTGATGTCTCCAAAGAAAACACCATCTTCTTAGTTTTTTTTTTCATTATAATGAACTAAATGTGTATTTGCTACAAATAAAAATAACTGAAGCTAATGTTATATTTCCATTTGAAAATGAAGAATTTCAATTTTTTCGAAATTATTTTTTTGAATCTTGATTCAAGGGAAGGAAACCGTGTAGCTGAAATAACTCAGTAAGAACACCTTTTAAAAGATTACGTGGTACAATTGGGTCGAATAAGCCCTTATGGAATAAATACTCAGCCACTTGTGAACCGTCGGGTACTGTCTTTTTCAATGTTTGTTCAATTACTCTTTTACCCGCAAACGCAATGTAGGCATTAGGTTCAGCAATAATGATATCTCCCAACATACCAAAACTTGCTGTAACTCCGCCAGTTGTAGGAGATGTAAGGATTGATACAAAAAATAACTTTTTCTTTGATTGATAATCATATGAAGCAGAAGATATTTTAGCCATTTGCATTAAACTCAAACTCCCTTCTTGCATGCGTGCTCCTCCAGAAGCACACACAATAATGACAGGTAGAGATCGATTAGTAGCATACTCGATCAAACGGGTTATTTTCTCACCTACTACGGATCCCATACTACCTCCCATAAACTGAAAATCCATAATTCCAATTGCTATGGGAATACTGTTTAGTTGACCTACGCCCGTTTGAACAGCTTCAGTTAAACCCGTTTTTCTATGATAAAAAGAAATGCGATCTATATAAGGTTCCTCCTCTGAATGAAATTCAATGGGGTCTATAGAAATCATATGTTTATCCATAGGCTCCCAAGTGCCAGGATCTATAAAGAGTTCAATTCTATCTGAACTATTCATTTTCAAATGATATCCGCAGTATTCACAAATATTCATTTTTGAACTAAAAAATTTTTTATAATTTAATCCATAACAATTCTCACATTGAACCCATAAGTGTTTGTATTTTGTATTTAGATCGGAATCATTAGATTCTTCTATTTTATTGAAATAACTGCTACTAGTTTTGATACTAAAATTTCCATTTTCAATACTACTTGTACTTTCCGTACAAATGAAACTAGAAATGTAACTGTCGATATCACTGTAAATGTTATTATTAAGACTGATTTCAAAGCGAAGATAACTATCAATGCAACTATTAATGTGATTATTCCAATTAGATTGAGTATCATACATGGAAGAATAATAATAGTAGTAATTACTACTATTAGACCCACTATTCAAATAACTAGGTAGTTCACTCGAAAAAGAATTAGCATTGTCAATATCAAAAATTTGATTTTCAATATCAAAATATACAGAATAAGTGTCACCATTACTCTTTCTAACTAAAAAAGTATGATCAGAGATCAAACTCCAAAGATTCCTGCTATCAAATAAATAATTTAGATAATGAATATTACTGAAACTATAACTGTCCCAACTAGGAATCTTTTTATCCGCATCTTTTCGAATAGTTTCTTCACTTCCACTGGTATGTCCAAGAGCATCAAGACTATCCATTGATTTACTTAATCCACACTTATGTTCTAACTTCTTGTTAGACAACATTAAATTGAACCAAGATTTTTTCATAGATTATTTATACCCCTATTTTCTGAAAACCTAATACTAATAGATGAATAGTCATTCGATGAAGAAAAAATCATTTTACTATTTCTTTTTTTTTATTTCTCATCAGAATTCAAATAAAGCATATGATTCAATGTTAATGAAAAACGAGCGAGTCTTGAAAATAAAGGATTCTCTTTTTGAGGAATCCGGTGAATCATTTCAATATTATGATAGAATCTTTTCCTAAAAAAAAAATAGATAAAGAAAGGTTTCTCTCATGTCAAACTTTCAATTCTCATCAAAAGGATACATAGTTGTTTCTTCCCATAAATGAAAAATTCTCGTCTCGTATAATCTCGTGTCATATAGTCAAATAAGAAAATGAATTTCTATTACAACAGGGAACGAAAAAGACAATATACAGGATAGGGGTAGAAGAGATCTTTCCCTT